GGAACCAAAAGAATCTTTTCTTTCTTTTTGAAAAGACGTAAATGGATTTTTTTGAAGTAATGAAACTATTCAAATTATGATATTCGTGGAAAATCAATCGCAATAAATGCAAAGAAGGAACATCTTTGATCCAGCATTGAAGTATTTGAACCAAGATTTCCATATGGATAGGATAGGGTATTAGTAGATCCGACACATAATTTAAATGTGATAATTTATCCTCTAAAAAGGGAAATATTGAATGAATAGATCGTAAATTCTGAGATTTTGGTATTCTTTTTTCTTCAAGGGAGGATACTAATTGCGACGAGAATGAAATTTCCAGAATGACTCCAAAACCTTCTGATACCATTTGAGAATAAAAATGATAAGAAAAAGAATTCTTGTGCAGCGAAAATCCATTTTGGTTAGAATCATTCACCGAAGAAATCAAATATTTCTGTTGATACATTCGAGTAATTAAACGTTTCACAAGTACCAAACTAGATTTATTGTCATAACCGATAATTTCCACAGGTTCATAAAAAATCAAACTATTGAAGCTATGATAATGAGCAAGTGAGTAAATAGACTCCTGAAGGAGTAGCGGATATAGGAAGTTTTGTTGCCAAAATCTCTCTTTTTTCAATCTAAATATCCTTGTAATTCTGCTATTTAAATACATTTCTACTTTAACCAAAAAAGAGAGGCATTTCTTGTGTTATGAAATGATACATAGTGCAATATGGTCATAACGGCGTATGTGTGTATGTTGTATATAGTCTATTTTTTCTCTTATAGTAAAATACTCTTTATAAGAAAATAGTAGAACTTCTAACTAGAATAAATTAGAATAATAGAATAAGAATATTTTTCTTCTAATTATTCTAAGAGATAATTCTCAGAATATAGTCTAGTCTTATTATATACTATGCACTGTCTATACTTTTACTTTATATTTTTTCTATTTTAAATAATCTAAAATAAGATAGACTTTTTTATAGACTTTTTATACTGTACTGTGATTAAAAATCATAAGAATAATCTAAGAAGTAAAAAATTATAAAATTATAGAAAAGTAAGAACAAATAAAGAATATATACCCCGGAGACAAAGAGCCCAATCTACAGATCTTTTTCTTTTCCCTTTCTATCTAATTTTCTTTTCCTTGTTAACTTGTTAATATAACTAGGAAGATAGGAATAATAATAAAAGAAAGAAAATAAAAATAAGAAAAAAGGTTAAAAATCTTTTATTTTTGCAACCCAATCACTCTTTTGACTTTGGAAATAATAATTTTTTATCACTATACGGTTTCTTCTACACATCCGTCTCCAATCCACAATAAAGAATAATTAGGATTAATAAAAAAAAAAGAATCAATGGTCTCACAAGAGACCCTTTTCCCACATCAGGCACTAAGATATTTTTAACGTATAATTAGTAATTTGATCGGGTAATCATTCAAATTAAGAAGGGAAGCTCGTTGCTTTTTTGTCTTACTCGAATTGGAGCCATAAGGCTCTATCCATTTATTCACTAGACCCAAAAGACTTTACTGAACTTTAAAAATGTTCTAAAAAAAAATTCTTGTTCTATTTATATTATGAGTACTAGAATTTTTCTATTTTTTTATATTATTCTATTAATATTCTTTTTTTTTTCTATTTTTCTATTCTTTTTACGACATGCTCTTTTTTCCATTCATTACCTTTCAGGATCAGTCGCGGTCTTATAAACTATACCAATAGTCTAGACGAATTTCTTCATCCAAATGTGTAAAAGATCATAGTCGCAATTAAAAGCCGAGTACTCTACCATTGAGTTAGCAACCCGGATCATTATGAAGTGTAGATACGATCGAAATAAAAAAAAATTCAGCAAACTCATCCATTTTACTAAAATGAAGGAAAGAGCCAATAGGGAATGGGGATAAAAAGATCTATTTATATAGATCAAATTATATTTGTTTGATATGCCATTGTCAATATGAATGGACTTTTTAGAAAACAAAATTCAAGAAATTCTATGGAAATTTGTGTTGGATTAGTACAACATAAAGAATAAAACTTTGAGTGGAAAAAAAGAAGGAATAATAAAAAGGTATAGATAGAAAAATAGCGGCTTTCTTTAATCATTTAATCAAAAAAAGAAAGATACAATACAAATACAAGAAGAAAGATTACCCCCCTTGTTGGGGGGTTCCACAAAAATAAGAAAAAAGAAAAAGAAGAATAAAATAAGTATGAATAGAACAAGAAAAAAAGAGACTTTGAATTTTGAATAAAGAATTAAACAAAGATAGGTACTATTTATCCTATACTTTTTTTATTCATGATTCTTGTTTTTCTTTTCTTTTTTTATCAAAATAAATTTGAAATTCTTTAAAGAATTCTGTCTTCCTTAAAATATCATAAACAGTTTCTGTGGGTTGAGCACCTTTTTCAAGGAAATATAAGATAGCAGGAACATTTGAATAAGTTTGATTCTTTATCGGATCATAAAAACCCACTTTTCGAAGATCTCTTCCTTCTCTTCGGGATCGAACATCAATTGCAACGATTCGATAGATGGCTCATTGGGATAGATGTAGATAAAAGATGCCCCCCTAGAAACGTATAGGAGGTTTTCTCCTCATACGGCTCAAGAAAAAATGATTTGAATTTCTATAATTTCTATTTCTATCTATATAGATAGAAATAGAAAGAGAAATGGATCTGATCTATAAAGAATTAGACTGAAATTTGATCCTTTTTTTTCCTTCTTTACAGAAAAAGAAATTTCATTTATACTCCTAACTCAAGTTGGGTATTTTTAAAAGAGTTCAAAAGGAAATCCTTAAATTTTCTTGAGCTGTCTCTAACCTCTTTTTTTGTCTATTTTCAGATCTATCTTTTTTTACTCATTCTGATCCAAATTGTTGAGACAAGTTAAAAAAGTGTTTCCTTGTTCCGGAATTTGTTGTCTTTGCTTTGTGCTTTTTGAAATCATTAGGTTTAGACATTACTTCGGTGATCTTTACTCCTTTTCAAAAAGGCAGCAACATACCTTTTGTTTTTTGTTCTTTCTATGGAAAAGGGAAAAATCATTTTATTCCTTTGTGATACACTCTTGATCGAAACAGTTTGAAAATTTCGACAAATTTGGTTTTTTTTCATTTCAAACTTGTTCAATTTTGAACTTCTCCATTTATCTATATTTAGATATTGATGATATATTTACAAAGTTGATCTAACTTATTGATTGTTACTAACCCTAGATTATTACCCCGATAAAAGAATCAATTATTTTTGCTCGAGCTCCATCATATGCTATACCTTATATATACCATTAGTATATACCATTTATACCATTAGTATCTTTTAGTATCTTTATTTAGCAACCTAAAACAAATTCAATCAGGTTCCTAGCAGAACAAATCATGTCGAGACAAGAGCATCTTCATTTGTATAGAAGATGGTGGATGTTAGAATCCACAGCCAATCATGTCCTTCAAGTCGCACGTTGCTTTCTACCACATCGTTTCAAACGAAGTTTTACCATAACATCCCTATAATTTTCTTTTAATTTGGAACCATATGCAATTGATTCAATATGGAATAATGAATAGTCATTGGTTGAACCGATACATAAGAATCTACACTTATATATTTATAGATTAAGTCTATACCCGGAAAGTATTTCACTGAAAATTACCCTCATATTTTCTCATATGAATAATATCACATAAAAAAACAAATCAGTTTTAAGCAAACTTATTTACATCTTCAACAAATCTTTCAGGATTGTCCATCATAAATTTTTTTTTTTTAAATAAATTAAATAAAAAAGATTCTAAACCTAAAAAAATCCTTTGGCTTTACTTTCATTCAGATGAAAAAAAAAATTCTCATGAATGGATAAAAGTTTTTATTTAACTAAATATTTCAATTCTAGTCAATTAGAGAATAATAAGATAATCTAAAATATTAAATATTAAGATATTCTTAATAAGAAAAATATACAAATAGACAATATAGATTCTTATGTAAGAATTAGGTATTTATGTATGAATATATTCTAATATAAATATATCCTAATATATTCACATTTTCTCATTTTTTTCTTTAGATTTATGAAATATGATTTTCTGATTTGAATATTATGATTTACTTTTTTTTTTTTACCATCTCCAATTGAATCCGATTTTCATTTAATTTAAAACTTTAAAACAGAGAGATAGTTTGAGAATAAAGTTTCTTTTTTTTTTCATTATTCTAAAGTATAAAAAGTCTCGTGTAAGGTAAGATCAAAGATAAAATCAGAATTCGAGGATTCCGATCTTTTCGCATCCATATCCATCATAAAAAAAAAGAATTGTTGAATTCAATTTTAAATTTCAATCGAGAAAAATTTTTCGTTTCTGATGCGAACAATCTGGGACGGAAGGATTCGAACCTCCGAGTAACGGGACCAAAACCCGTTGCCTTACCACTTGGCCACGCCCCATTTATTTTTGGTTGGTCTAAGAAAAACTAAGAGAAATATTTGTTATTCGTCAATAACCAACCTAAAGAAATATAGGACATGTTGCCGCTAGGATTCAAAAGAATAGATATAGAATCAAAAAGATTAATTGATCATTACTTAGAATTCAATTAAGATATTCTATGAAAATAGAATTACTTGTATTCTTATTTGATTGGATAATGTAAGGAAGGATTCTTGATTGGGGAGAAGTCAAAGAAAAATAAGAATTTCTTTCTTTTATCTGCCTTTTTTATTTTCAATTTTCCCTCAGAAAAACAACTCAATCCAATCTGATAATTTCTTCTTCAATTTAATTTGAATCTTTAACTTTAAGAACAAGAAAAGAATCTTTGTTATGCTTAATATCTTTTATTTAATTTGTATCTGTCTTAATTCTACCCTTTATTCGAGTAGTTTTTTCTTCGCCAAATTGCCCGAGGCTTATGCCTTTTTTAATCCAATCATAGACGTTATGCCAATTATCCCTTTACTCTTTTTTCTCTTAGCCTTTGTTTGGCAAGCTGCTGTAAGTTTCCGATAAAAATTGAATCTCTAATCTCTATTCAATTCATAATTTATTTGATAAAAAAAAGATGAGATTTTCTTCTGAAAATCAATAAGATCATAAATAAGATTCAGATAAGTCTGGACATTAGGAACCCTCGATTCAAAAAGTCTGGTATTTTATATTGAATTTTAATTTGAATATTGAATAAGGGAAGGGGCGATGATCTTTATCTTTTCTTTAAAAAACTAATCAGCTTATTTCTTTTGTTCTAACCTTTCCTTTAGAAGATCCCATACCCCATAAAATTACTTAATTATAGATATGAATATGGCAAGAAATTTTTGGTAACAAAAAATACGAATCTTATTACATTAGAAAAAATTCGTGAAAATAAATTTCAAAAAAACTTCCTTTTTTTTCATCTTTAAAGCGATAGTATGTGTCGTAAAATAGGTGATCTATTTCCTTAAAAAAAATGATCTTATCTTATCTTGGAGATTTGTAATGCTTACTCTTAAACTATTCGTTTACACAGTAGTAATATTCTTTGTTTCTCTATTCATCTTCGGATTCTTATCTAACGATCCGGGGCGTAATCCTGGGCGTGAAGAATAAAAATAATAAAAAAATAGATGAGATTCATTTTTACTTTTTCCTTTCTTTTTTCATAGGTAAATGTATAAAGAAAAGAAATTTAATAGATGTTAGATAAAGATAAAAGATTCATAAATAAAGAATAATCAAAAATTCTTCCAATTCGAAATTCTCAAGTGATCGGGGGGGTCGGAGAGAGAGGGATTCGAACCCTCGATACGAATAATTCGTACAACGGATTAGCAATCCGACGCTTTAGTCCACTCAGCCATCTCTCCTCATTCCAAATTGGAAATTTATCATGTGATTTAACACATGAAGTCAAGATTGATAACAATTTTGATTTTATTTCAATGATTCAAAAAATCTTTCTCGAATAGAAAGAATACCTTACTTCTTTTATTTTGTACAAAACAAAAACTTCATTTCCCCGGCCTGGTTAAGTATAAGTACTGGCCGGGCCAGTACTTCTTTTGTTCCGACAAATAAAAATTATTATTGAAACGAGAAGAATAATTTTCATTGCCATATCTAATTATTAGAAATTAGATAAGATTCTAATAGATAGATTATCTTATACATTATTAAATTAAGAAAAAAAAAAATTATCTATTATCTATATCTAACTATATCTAAATTAAGAATTAATAGAATGAATATATTCTCTTTTCATTTTAGATTATATCTATTTACTAATTGAATCTTAGAGATTCAATTTCTATTCTCAGTATATTTAGTATATTCTAGTAAATTAGAGTCTAAATTAGAAGATTTAATCTTTATAGCTTTATAGTAAAAAAGAGTAAAAGTGTTCTAGTACTCTTACTAGTATATAGTATATACTAATATAGTACTAATATAGTACTAATATTGTACTAATGTACTAATCTTTTTCTTTTCTATAGTACTAAGGTTTTTCGTCTTTATTTTTTTTTCAAGTTTTCCCGCGGTGGAACAAAATACGTGTTAATGCTGAAATTTTCATGATTCTGATGCTATCTTGACTACATCTAATTACTTTGTTAGACAAAAGGCCCATTTATATCCAATAATAAATATGTAGCGGGTATAGTTTAGTGGTAAAAGTGTGATTCGTTCTATTAACAACTTCAATAGTTAAGGGGTCTTTCCTTTTTTTTTTTTCATATTTCATATTCCGATCAAAAACTTTATTTCTTAAAAAGATTGAATACTTTATCCCTCAATAGCACATTTGAGGAAAAAATATACATTATCACGATTTCTATCCAAAAGACAATCAGAATTTTCATAAAAAAATTGTATTATGGAGTCGAGAAGCATAATTTTTTTGATTGGTTAAATTCTTCCAATTAAATGAGTATGAATAAAAGATCTATGGATAATAGTACAAAACTTTCAATCGTAACTAAATCTTCAATTTTTGCGCTTAAAAAGGGGAGATTGAAGCCAAAATAGCTATAAAATGATGGTTTTGGTTTACTAGAACCCTCGACTTTTTATTTGAGCTCGGTAGAAACAAAATTATTTTCCTTAGGATCCCACGAGTAGAAAAGAAATAGGGAACGAAGTAACTAGACTAGAAAGATTTGATAAAATCCCCTCTTCTATAGGGATCATCTAAAAAGCAAGTAGCTTTAGATGCATTCGTAAAAAAGCTGACATAGATGTTATGGATCTCATTTTTTCTCTGATGGGAATACATAGATCTTCCATAAAGGAGCCGAATGAAACCAAAATCTCACGTTCGGTTTTGAATTAGAGATGTTAAAAATGATCAACCAACGTCGACTATAACCCCTAGCCTTCCAAGCTAACGATGCGGGTTCGATTCCCGCTACCCGCTCCGCTATATACTCATTCCTTGACTTCATATCATATACAGATATACAGATGCATTATCCTTTTTGATATGCATCCTTTTTCTTTTT